CCCTTCCTTCTATTTTTCAGATTTTTGGCTTTGACCAATTCAAGGTGAAAAAAAAAATGGGGTTGGCTAAAAAAGGGGAAGAGAGGAGAGCTTTGGGGTACGCTCACTTCTGCATTTTTGTTTAGGTTATCGAGATTATCAATCGCTCTTTTTAGTGGGGAGGAATAGTGCGTGAATGGCGGTTCCATCTTGATCTTGAAAGGGCGAGGGAATCGTTCCTCTCTAAATATAAATATAGGCTAGAATGAATGCTTCTATCGATAGAGCTTTCACGTCTGCGTATAGAATCGTTTTTTTGCCTTTCCATTCCGTTCTTACCATATCATGGGCAGTTGGGTTGGAATCCGTGTGATGGTTCGAGAGTGGTTTCAAATATTCTTCGCATCCATCTTCGGCCTTGTGTTAGAAATGTCCCGCGGGACTGAGTTAGTGGTCGAGTCGTTTTTGGTAATTGACACCCGTCGCATTAGTTTCCATTCATATGTTACCTTTCATAGTGAAGTAGCCCTCTTTTTGATGTCTGAGTGCCTTATTCTATCTATCAAAGTCCTTCTTTGTCTATAGCTCGGGTCAGTCCCCCATGGTCTGCTTTGATTTTCTCGAACAGTGCCGGTCCGCATCAGGGACTCTCGTGCGAGCCATACAACGTTCCCAGGCAGGAACTGCTCCTTTCCTTGAGCTCCCTATTTAGTTCCTCCCATCCCAGGCGTTGATCTCGCAACGGCCCTCCAGCATGTCCTCATATCGCGTCCGTCACCACAGCTGCGCATCCCCAGATAGATACATTGTTGCCATTGTGACTTGGTCGTCAAAAGGGGCACGAACATAAAGTACTTTTCCATATCCCAAAAGTCTTCGATCCTTAGCATCTCGGGTGCCAACGAATGCCTTTGGTTTCGCTTGATTCGAACCATCTCCGTCGAGCCACTGCTTACGGCCTTCTGTAGTATGGGGACCTCGCCCCTACTCTCTAAAGCTTGCCACCCCTATAAGGTCACACAAGAAGGCTATTCGACCGACAAAACGTAGGAATTAGTGCGTGCTGAAAAATGGACTTTTCTTTCTAAGTGAAGGGCAGGAGAAAGAATCTTGCATCTATCTCGAGTTGCTCCCTTGAGCGATCTATCCCTGGTTTTGTGACGTCGAGTTTGCTCTATTCTCTTAGCTCGGGCTCAAGGTAATCAGAGATTTCGGGCGTTCAACTATTGTATCTTCATTCTATGATCCGTTTTTGGAATTTCCCTAAGAGTAATAGGGTAAGTCGAGTGAAAGTCTTCGGAATGATATTCTTCGATGAAATCAATCCAGCTCTTAGGCGAGCCCATAGGAGAAGACTTTCAAGCATCGGTACTCCAAATAGAAGGAGTTGGATAGGAGAAAGTCAGAGCTACAGCTTGGAAATGTGTCCTTAAAGCGCTGAGTGAATTGAGAGTTGGAGTCTCTCAGGCGAGTGAGTATCAGCCTTATACAGTGCGGGAGTATAGAAGACGAAATGTTATCAATCAGTCTACAGCTCAGGAAATCGATGATTAACTATCTCAAGAGTAGTTAAAGTGAACTAAGGTTCTGAGCCTTTAGGTTTGTTTGGAAGAAAGCGAACCATGTAAATTGGTAGAGAAGAAAGGTGGAAATCCAGACCGCATATGGAAAGCGCTGGTTCAAGCCCAGCTCGTGACTTTGTCGTCTTCCACGCTATGCTCTCTTTTCGCTACTATAGTGCCATCTATCGAGAGTTAAGGGTTAAGTCGTAGTTTCTATCATTGCCTATGATTGTATTAGCGCCTTCAGGCTGAACCTCTATCTTAGGAGCGACCAAGGGCTGGAATGGAAAGAAAAGAGAATGCTTCGTCGATGCGGATGTGTCCCCAAAAATCTCATAGTGGAAGTGGATCTTCCAACGTCGTCTATTTGGGTACGAATGAGAACATAGTAGCAGCCAAGGCTTCTGATCTAGGGCTCAGAAAAAGACCAAGATGATCACAGGAACCACAGAATCGAGAAGTAGCAGACATGACCGCTTCTACCACTTAACTATAAGTACTAAAACTGTACTTGCCGCCGGAACTGTAACTCTTTATTGCCACTAGTTTCTACCTACTATGTCATTAGCTCGAAGTGCAGTGATCCCAAACGGGAATCTAACGATTTCATTCACTTCATCAACAAAAGGCGAGGTAGCTTGGCGTCAGTAAAGCCAAAACAAGACCCGAGCTATTGGGTTTCTTTCACAAATGTAGAGCATACCAATCTCAGGCTCTAAACTGGTCAATGCGCGCTTGATACGCGAACACTAAAGAGAGAAGTCTCGTCCGGGGCTAATTCAATTATTCCTAATTTGCTTCGGTTAGGATTCGCCTTTGGGAATAGAAGGAATCGAATTGGTCAACATACGCTTTCGGGAAGTTTAACCACGCGATATCTCAGTGAACGTATCGGAACCCGGTAGGAGAGCCAGAAAGATTTCGTTTCTAAGAGAAGAGGCCCGAAAAAATGGGCTCAACAGCACTCGTTAAGTTAAGTTAAAAAGAAGCTGAAAAAAGACCAAGACTCAATGGTTCGCCTATCGGCTAAGAAATTGGAAATTACGAAGGATTACCGCTCTGTGGGATGGGACTCAACACTCCCCTTCCCTTCTACACTATCTCATATCTCACCTCAGCGCTAAGAGAAGCTTCAAGCCCGAGTTATAGGAGCGGGCTCCCTTCATTTATTGACAGCTCTGACAGAAAGCTATAATAAAGAAAGACAAAGCGCACTAATACTAATATCTTCACCTCAATGGAAGCTTATATATAAGCTTGAAAATAGACGGATTGGTTACCTGAACCCCAAAAATGGAAAGATTAAAGCTTTGAGAATGAGAAGAGGAATCATACCTTTTTTGATATGCCTTGAGCTTGAGGTAAGCATGACTTTAGCAAGTAATCCCGACTTGTCTATTACCTAATAACATCTTCCATTTATCTCCGAAACTTCTCCGATCGGAGATATTTCCTACCTTTGCCAGTGTGGACCTCAAAGGGTAGACTTTGGTCAGGCAATTTAAGCACTTGATCCTCCGTCATTGCACGCTTGAAGTCATCGAAAGCTGCTTGGCACGTCTCAGACCAGGGCTGTGGTCCCTTTTCAACAGATCTGTAAGCGGAGCTGCTCTTTTTCGAGTACCCCCTGATGAAACGGCGGTAATAATTGGCAAGCCCAAAGAATGATTTCAGCTCCTTGACCTTGGTCGGGGCCTGCCACTCAGTGATAGCACGGACCCTCTCCTTGTCCATGCGTATAGTTCCTCCCCTTATCCAGTGGCCGAGGAACATAATTTCGTGCTGCGCGAATGAGGAGAGAAGTTAATATGAAAGTCTCACAAGAAGGTTATCAGACGCCCCTGGCAAGAGTAGGCAAACAAGCAACGGCTGACGAGATAGGGGCGCGCTAGCGCTCAAGCCTATAGCGTTAGCGCCGCTGGGAGAGGTACGAAGTCGCTCGACTGTAGGGAACAAGCAACGGATTGATTAAGCGCTAACGCGCTCAAGCCTATAGCGTTAGGGCGCGCATCCGTTTTCTTGCTTAGTGAAGCTTCCTTATAGGATGGAAAGGAGTAGAGTAGGCAGCTGTTAAAAAGCAGCAAAGGAAGAGAAGGCGTCAGCAACTGACGGCCTAAAAGCTTAAAAAACATAGCACTAATGGCCGACCCAAGCCTTTTCGGAAAGAGCCCTTCCTTAGAGGCCCTTGTCTTGTAGTTACATGGTATGGCTAATGCTCCTTTTAGGACAGATCCCCTTCCCTAGGCGGAATGCGCCCCAATTCGGGGGACTTATCCTCAACCTATCCCAAGTCTTTCCAAAGCCCAGGTTCGTAGACCTGCCATGCCACCTCCTATTTCCTCTGTCTTCTCTTCAAAACTAGCCAACTCGTTCCCCAGAGAGGATTCGGTGTAAAAGAGAGAGACAAAAGACTTGTGACAAAGACTAGTTGAGCTTCTTCCTCTCCACGCCAAGATAGACCCTATGGCATTCCATTCCTCTCTATAAATATAAATGACTGAAGGTAGTTTACTTGCTTACTTGAACAAGTAAGGAAAGAAGAGCTGATTAGTTAGAGTAAAGATTCTATCATTATGTAGTACCAAGATCGTCATCTGTCTCAGTGCCACCGAACTCGCACTTTATCAAAGATATTTTCAACGAAAGACCAGATTGGGAACATAAACAATCTTCGCTTGGGCCTGTCCGGTCTACTTTTAAATGGGACCTTATTTTGAATCTCAAATCTTTGCCCAGAGTCAAAACTGTCCTTTGGATCACTGCACATGGCAGACTTGGTACCTCTTTGAATTATGCAAAGAGGGGTCTCGTCCCAACAGCCACTTGCCAAAGATGTCATCAAGGTGATGAGTCAATCATTCATGCTCTTCGTGATTGCAATTTTAGCAAAAAGGTATGGCAGGAGTTTCATGTTGTGCTCCATCCTCAGTTTTTTACTGCTGATCTCCCTGCCGAATAAATTAAAAATACTTTAGTTCATGGCGTGCTGGAACCATGTTTTTGCTGTGGCTGTATGGTTAATTTGGAGCCGGAGAAACCGCATGCTCTTTGAAGAAGGCTACACTGCCCCCTACCAACCTAAGGAAATCATATGGCACAAAGTTCTTGAGATCGAGAATGCCTTGGTTATTAAGCACCTACATAAAAAGCCTGCTGTTGAGAAACATATCAAGCTTATCTCCTGGATGAAACCAGCCTTAGGATGGGTAAAGATAAACACGGATGGGTCTTCGAAAGGTAACCCCGGAAATTAAGCTGCAGGTGGCTTAATCCGGGATGCCTTTGGTGGGTGGATAAGGGGATTGGGGCATAATCTAGGGACTGCCACTGTTCTAGCAGCTGAACTCTGGGCTATGTTGCACGGACTGAAACTTGCCTGGGACTTGGGCTACAATTCTGTTATTCTTGAAGCTTGCCAATTCTATTTGAAAAAGACCCTGGCAGATCCAAGTCGTCCGTGCATATAGAGAGGCTAACCGAGCAGCTGACTGGCTTGCAAACTATGCTATTGGCTTGGAGATTGGAGCTCATTACTTTGCCGAAGCTCCCCATGGCATGGAGTGAAGGACCTGCTATATGCAGATCGGATAAAATGGTTGTGTATTTTCATTAGCGGATTCACCTCCAGCATCAGTTCCAAGTGTGCCTTCTGCCTCGACAACACCAGAATGAGAAAACAAAGCCATTTCTGGAATGTAGTATTAGCCAACGACCGCTGGGACGCAGCGCATCAGCCAAACCCATTTGACGTGAGGTTCCTTTCTTCAAGGCCGATTTAGAGGGCCTTTTTTCGCTAGTTCACCCCGACAATTGTGTCTTACCCATTTAATCCGCTTAACTCACGTTACAAGCGCTTCCGTAATTACATCCATCCTTGACAACCGTTTGAGAGTTCTAGCATGACGACGGCCTTAAGGGAAGTCTGGGTAAGCAGCTTTCGGGCTAGCTTTTGATCCATTCCAAGAAAGTCTATGCTATGCCTATGCCGGAGACCTCTAAAAAAGCGAATTCAGCCTTTAGATCAGGAATAAAATAAGAAAAGAAGTCGATTCAAACCAAAGGCCTTTTTTGTCCTGCTGAAAAAGCTTATTAGTAAGCCGGTCTTCGAGAAGATCCAGCTCTCGAATCGGACTAAAAGGAAAAGGTATCCTATTCCCTAGGTGGCAGAGCAGCCTTTAGAGTTTAGAGTAGAGCTCACTTCCCCACTCGGTTCCTAATCTATGGATTACTAAAAGAAATCCAACTTTCAATATGAGGATCAAGATTACCATCCCCTCCCTTACTTGAGAGCATGATAAAGAAGGAGCTAGAGATAAGAAGAGATTTTAATTAAACTAAGGCAAGCTCCCTTCGTTATTTGGCTCGTAAACTCGCTCCTTCTCGGATAAAAAGCTTTCCTTAACTCTTTCATAGGACCGACATAGTGGGCGTGCTAAGAGAGAGGATGATGAGCTTTTCGATCGGAAAGTCAAAAAGAAGGATGTAAAGTGTTCTCAAGCTATTCTAGTAGACTGACTCTTTCTAGTCGAGTAAGGCTGAGTGTTAACGAGGGCCGGTCATAGGCTTTCTTTCTATACAATTTATTTTGAGAGCCATCTAATCTAAGCTATTGCACCCCCCTTCTTCCTGATGCTATGAAGAAATTCTTGAGAAAGGATAAGGATTCAAACTAGCATTCCTTCCCGTAATGAAGCTAGTCTCTGTGGGCTCGCTTACTACGTAAAGGAGGAATCCTCTTCACCAGGAACTTTATTCTCACTTTATATACCACATAAGATATACTAATCGGCCGAAATGGGCTGATACTAGCCTCCACCTTCACCTTAGGAAGAAGAACTATGAATATCTCTCATTGAAGCTATCAGGGAAATGACTAAGTCTTAGGGCAATCCCTCCATCTAAGAGCATCCAGATCATAAGGGGTACTCGCTCTCTTAAGTATTGGGAGTTCGTGACCTAATAGGAGAGGTGTGACTGTAGCCAAGCAAGCAGAAGGTTACAGGCAAGCTCTTTAAACGGTTGAATCAATAGAATTGTAAGAGAATAGGCTGTGCTCCTATCCCCTGCACATGAATCCAAGGCAAGCGTGAAAAAGAAGGAATTCTCTATTCAATCTAAGGATTGAAGACGCCCCCGGCAAGAGTAGGCCAAACAAGCAACGGCTGACGAGATAGGGGCGCGCTAGCGCTTTACTAATAGAATCTCAAGTAAAGGGGACTTTATCATGATCTTACGAATCTACAACTCTCTTTACTGAGCGAGACTCTACCCAGATCTAAAGAATTCGCCAAAGAGCCTTCTTCTAACTAGGAGAGTAAGCAAGCTACCGGAAGCGAAGCTTCTGGCTCCCCCTTTGAAGCCTCCGGCTCCCTCCTTTTCGTTCTACTTAGGTGGAGCAATCCGAACTCTCGACAGAATATAAAAGAGGTTTGTTTTTATTCCTGTGTAGACACCTCAACGAACTCATGTGGACACTCCTCCGCCCGAGGACAATCTCTCAAAAATACACATTAAGATGTTGACCCGTTTTTCTTTTCTTTGCTGATTCCTCTCAATGAAATTTGCCATGTTGCACTAAGTTACTTACGGATGTATGCATGCGGTCCGGGAACACTTTGGGGTGAACACCCATCCGAACAAGTAGGGTCAATAGTTCAGCATTTAGGCCGTAACATTTAGCAACAAAAAAATCTTTAACCCAACAAGTGCTCTCCGAACCAAGCTAGATAGTCTCCTATCACTAGGCTCACCAACCAACCTGGACTTTGATTCTTATTATTCCTACCGGATATCAAAACCATAAGGATTGTTTCCACCAGCCATGAGTTCCCATATGACATAAGCGCTCTTGGGTGGGCTGGGCCATTCCATCAAATCTTTGAGAAGGGGCCCAATCTCGTATTTGATGGTCGGCGTGGCGATAGGCTTCGCTTCTACGACTGCCTCCCCAGCCGTTGCAAAGACTGAGCGAGAACGGTAAGGGGCGCACAAAGAATGTCGTTGCGCGGGGATGCGATTCGCCAAGCTGGGGCAAACAAAGCCGTCCGGCCCCCTACCGGATTAGGAATGCGAAGGCCTTTCCTTCGAAAGGAGACCGGGGAAAGAAAGAGCTATGCTATTGACCGACCCTTTCGTAGTGACTTCGAATCAATAGTCCTCTCCTTTTTTCTCATTTTGTTTGAGGCGGGCCGAATAGAGAATGAAATGCAGAAATACGGGAAGAGTTCCAAACCTTTTTTTTTGTTTAAGGGCTGCTCGCCCTACCGAAGTACTAAAGGCTTTCGAGGCTTACACCTCCCTATTACACGACCTAAAAAAAGGCCTTTAGGGGCTTACTTAGTGCTTGTGCTAAGGTAGCTTGCTGTAGCGCCCTTAGAATCTAAGCCTTTTGAAGCGCCAGTAGTTGTAGCTGTGGCCACACCAACCCTTTCGTTCTTATCGCTCCGGGTTTCGATCTATATGACCTCCGGGCGGTACAAAGTACACCTCTTCCGTAGAGGCAGGTAGTAACCTAACCTTTAAGAGTTTGTTCAAGGGGGGAGCCCTCTTATCTATCAATGGAAAGATCTCCGTGCGTGGCGTGATAAGGAATCCTAGAAAAGATCGATTGAGACTCCCTCCCTTCTGTCTCCCAGTATGCCCACGAAGATCTCTACGTACTTGTCCAGTCCAGGACAACTGAGATCTTCCGGCTTTCTCTGTTTATCAAGGTGCGTGGGAGCAGCTCAAATAAAGAAAAGTCTGGTCTGGTCTGAATTCAGGCCCGGCCCGCCCGTCTGCTGCTAGATCCGGGAATGGCGCCAGGCGAGGGCGCCGCTATGCCCCGCTGCTCTGCTGCGGCCGGCCCCCGGACTATGCAAAAGAATCGAGGCCGGGGGGTCTCGCCCATAGTGGTTCCCCCCCGCCTTTGGTGATTGACCAAACAAATAGGCCTAGATCTATGCCCCTTAATGAATCGAATGGTCCTTCGACCCCTTCCATTTGATTCCGACGGCCGGCATAGATCTCATGAGACCCGCCCACTATTACTACGAAAAAAGCCCTGCCTTTTTCCTTCGCTACTAGGAGAGTCAGCAACTTCTATTAGCGCCGGACCTTGAGTTGAATTGATCGTGTCATGTGCAACGTCCATCAATGATGGTTCATTAATGTCCATTGATTTAGACTCCTTCCCCCTTCCCAACTACGAATAAGATCGAGAGGAGCCCGAAAGCCCCCAAAAACCAAGAACGAAAACGGAAGCCTTTCGATTCACTCCCCACTCTCTCTTAAATAAAGCTCGAGGGCGAGCTTTATTTAAGAGGGCAGGTCGGCAGGGTCTTTCCCTGTTGTTCTGTTCCCGCCACGAGAAAGACGCACAGAAGAGGTATGCCCAGCGCGCGGAGGATCCTTTGAGAGTGTCTGTTGTCTCGGTAGGGAACTGTACGATCTTTTCCCCTATTGTATTGAATCAATAAAAAAAAAGAGGTCAGTGCTACGGCCCTCTATTGTTTGATCCAATATTGACCGGGGACGAGCCCCGACTTCCATAGGTCCTTGCTTGGTTTGACCTCCCGTAGTGGTCCTTGCTTTTAATAAAGCGGAGCGGGGCCAATTTCTCGTACTTGCTCAGTGTACCCCCCTTTCGTCGAGTGCACCGCCCGGTTCACTGGGCTGTTGGCCTACCAAGCACTTGCCCGCAGCTCCTGCCGCCCGCCAAGCGGGCGGAGCGCTCGTTATCCTTACTGTTCTCTCTGCCGGGGCCCCCTCCCATTGCTCTAGCCATAAGCTATGGCAGCTCCAGCTCGAAACCACAGGGGCCCGCCCTGCGAGGCCAGAGTGGGCTCAGCGGTCAGGTCAGCCCCCATTCGAATTACGTTAGGGGGTCTTTCGCTTTTGCCAGATCTAGAGAGATACTACGAGTCCTCCGTCCCAGATTCCATCGCCGCGGCCATCTGGTTCACCGGTACTACCAAAAAGTCTCATGCTTACGTTACTGTTACTGATGGTTTTATTATCTTGGACCACGAAGACCCCGGTCGTGCTTCTGGTTTCCATTCCCATCATCATATTGATGATAAATCTCCTCGCGCTCTGCCATAAGAACTTGGAGTCCGTATCATGGTGAAGGTAAGGTAACGCTGTGATTCTTGCTCAAAAAACAGACCGAACGCGTTCGAGTTATTGGCTCGTCCAACCCGGCAGCATTCATGAGTCGCTCGTTCAACTGTCCCTCGGAGACACGGTCGAGAAGTACCATGCATGGTTGCCCCCCGTCCTTTCTTGCTCTCGGTCCCACCCAGCAAGATACGGCTCAGCCAAAAAACGTGAGCGCCCCTGCGCGAGCCTTATTTTCTTAGTAAAGTCAAGCTTTGGCTCCCTAAAGACTAAAGAAATGGATCAAAAAAGGGGGGACTTCTGCAACGGGCTATGCCACCCAAACCAACTGAGGGAAGTCGCATCCGCCCCATCGCAAGCACCTACAATGTCATGATCACATTGGTTTACCCTTTTTTCTTTGGTAGTTCAACGGACGGTCGCCCCTCCAACAAGAAAAGGTATAAATATGGAAACTTCTCTGCCATTTGGATCGGAGAATTTATGGAGGAAATCGGTTTTTAAATTTCCAGAAACCACACGATTATATAGCCAAAGGGAATACGCCGCGCCTAAAATCATCCCAAGCGCTGCTAATGTGGCTACTAAGCTATTTCTTTGGAAAGCTCCTACTGAGATGGGAAATTCCCCGATAAAGCTGCTAGTACCAGGTGAACTCATATTGGCCAAAGTGGAAGAGAAGGAAATGGTAGAGAGATTCGGCATGGTGCTCACTAAACCTCCGTAATATCTAACAAGTCGAGTCTTATGTCGGTCATATAGAACACCAACACATAGAAAAAGGGCTGAAGGAACCAGTCCATGACTTAACATCGGTGTAATGCTACCTCCAATTCCCTGTATGTTCGATAGAGCCAAAGATTCCCCCCCCACTGATCGGAGTACGCCGATTACCCCCCGAACCGTACAAGATAGTTACCGCCTATCATACGGCTTTCTAACTTCACTTTTTATTTCTGGTCGTTCCGCTCTGTCGATCGATGGTAGTATAAGAGATCTGTAACCCCCCGAAATTATTTACATAAAGGTTCCTGCTTTCTACCCATAGTTAGCATGTATCTCCCCGGGTCATACTTGAGTATCACATCGTAGACCCCCACCCCAACTCTATCTTCCTTATCAGTGAACCGGAAATAGTGCATAGGTACTCTTCAATGCAGCGGGGACGAGACGACGTGACATACTACGATCACGTACAGAAGTGCTGCCCTTCGGCTCGGCAATATGGAACCTCTCAACAGCTCTCGTTCCTTTATGAGGTCCTCTCGGGATAGGTAGGCCCAGCCCAAGCCTTTCCCCTCCCCCCGACCGCTGGGATTTTGCTTTCCTTATCTACGTGCGCACTGCGTCAGCACTGGCGAAAAAGAGGTCGGCTTTACTGAAGAAGAAGGGGCGGGCCGGGTGCTTGTGGGCCCCCTCTGCAGCAAGTGCTTGTTGGACCCCCACCCCCGTTTCCCGGGAGGGGGCCGGGCTGTGTCTCCCCAGCGGCCGGCCAGTGGCGGCAGAAAACGAACTCGGGGGGGCCTTTACTGAAGAAGAAGGGGCGGTTCGCGTTTTCTTGTGTTGAGAGCTTCTCATTCTCTTATAGAAGCTCGCGTCCACGCCGGGCCCTTCGGGTGTCATATTTTGGCCGAGTTTACCGTACCTCCGGCCCTTATGTTACGCGACCCGTAAGATTTTGTTACGTTCCACCGCTGTTACGCCAGAAATAAAAGGTTCCACACGAGCTCCCGTTCTGCGGCGTGGTGGCAGGACCGATAGGGGATTGGCTCCGGGTGTAGATAGGGTAAAATCTGCAGGAGTCATGCAAATACATAGGCCCCTTCCCCTCTCTTTTAGATGAATGGGGTGGTTTATTTATAAGGCGTTTTCCGATCTACGGTCCCTCGGAGCGAGGGGTTAGGCAGGTAGTATGGGCCCTCTGACTTCCAGCTATGTGTTGTGCGGCTCCCGCGAAGCGAATGAAGGTAAGCTCTTCGAGCTTACGCTTACTCTCAGCCTCTTTGATTGGTAGGCGGGCGGGCTAAGCCCCCTACTTAAGATTCCATTCATAAGGGTCATTTTCTGTTGTCGTGACGCTTTGGTTAGGCCGACTACTATACTACTAGAGGCTACTTCTAGCTTCTATAGGGGCCTTTCCACTTTGGTGTAGTTTTAGTTTGTATTGGTACTGAATGAACATATCAAACAAAGGCGAGCAGTATAAGCCCTTCTCCGGCCTGGGAAAAGCAGCGAACTCTAGAAGCTAGGGCGTTGTTCACCTTTTGACACGAACACTATTCCGCGGAAACCCGCCTTAGAGATTGAACGTCGACTTATCTTATTGCCGTTCAATCTAAGACAGCGCTGATAGCTTGTAGTGAACAGCCCCCTTATTTATGAAACCAACCGAAAGAAAGCAGCCTTTGGTACTTAACTTAAGTAGTTAAGGTTTGGAACCCTTGCAACTATGATAGAAAGCCGTTTGCTTGTTGCCAAACCCTTCGCCTTTCTTTTGAATCAAAGTAGGTCGGGGGAAGCTACCGCTTATACGACTGCTCTGCTTCCTCGTCTTGCTTCTGGCAAAGCTTCTACTTTGCTTGCTTCTCTCGCGCTTGCTTGCGCGAAGGCTTAAAGTCCTTTTCGCTAGGTCCAAAAGCTTCCGTCAAAGCGAAAGATCTGATCCAACTGAAATCCCGCATATTGAGCGCAGCGGATATGCGGCTACGGCTAGGCGATCATATCGTGCCATAAAACCATTTTATATGTATAGAGAGATCCCCTTGATATACAGATAGAATAGATGTTCATGGATAGACAGACATTCCATTGATTCTTAGTTTTGGGGCTGAAAAAAGCTCGTCGATCAAAATGAATCATTCTTATGGTCTCTCTTCGCCCCCCGCCCCGAAACTGACCCACAGCACAGCGCCCATTCGCTTCGCGCGCGGGAAGGCAACGAAGTTCAGTTCATGAGACCGCGGCGGAGTGGAGCAGCCGCGACACGAAGTTCCTTACCTTAGCTGGATCTCGCTGGTGCCACCTAAACGGTAGGTAGGCGACGGATGTGTGACGTTTGGAGTTGTCGTTCGTGCACCTGTCCCCAATGGAAGAATGAGTGATCCGTTCCCCTGCAGATCATGGCCTTACCACTCGGTCCCCGATGGCCAGCGGGGGATTCGGTATAGCAGCTTACGCTCGTTTGCGCTGCGCGTTCCCGCTGGACTGGACACGTGTTAGCTGTAGGAAGTATGGTTCCGAAAGTTACTTCGGTTCGCCAGTTCAGGCTCAACTCCTCGCTTTACGTTAGCGGACCTACAGGTCGGGCCGGGGCTCTGCGCTCTTTCTTTCTGTGTGGGACGATGCCGGGGAGAGAAGGGAATGCGTCGAGGCGGCGAACAACAACAACACAACTACATTTTTTTTTCTTTTCCCTCCATCCATGAGATGAGCCCAGTGCATTGGACCGATGGATAAGAGAACTGAGCTGGCCTAAACTTGGGCGCTCTACGTACGATGTAGACTCCATCAATCAGATACATATCGATTTCTTTCTGATGGATCAAGAATAGATAGTTGTCTTATCAATAGATAGAAATAGGAGATTTCCCCTTATTATTGATGGATTCCCTCTCTATCATTCCTACTCTTTCGATCTATCAGAACGGATCAGGCTATCTATCAATCGATTTGAAAATAGCACGTTCAGTTCATCTCGCTTTTCGTTCATTTCCGCCACGCCACCATAATAAGAAGCAGGCGAAGCAGCTAGAAGCTAGAGCTTCTAGCCCTTGAATTCTTATTCACGAATGAATTGGGAAAGCCAACAGAAAGATTCGATTCTGACTTCGTAGAGCCGGTGCTGCTGTTGCCTGCGCGTAGGGTGTCCCCCACTCCCGTCCCGGGGCGCTAAGGGGCTTTTGTTTTTGGAACAGACGGCAATGTTTTGCTGACGCCTTGAATCAAGCTTTTGTTGCGACATGCTATGTTTTCTCCCCCATTGCTAGTAGGTGGATGGGTCGCACGCCCGGCACACATGTTTTGGCCTTGTGTGTCCATAACTAAAAATAGGTGACCTAACGGCCGCCGCCCGACTAAACATACCAATAGTCACCAGATTCATATGGGCTACTGAGGAGTAAGCAATGATCTTCTTAAGATCGATCTGTCTTGAAGTGGTCAAGGAAGTATATATTATAGCAATCGCGCTTGGAGTATAAATGAAAGGAGTGGAACAAAGTGTCGCTTCGGGAAACATGGGTATTGAAAATCTTAAAAACCCGTGGGTTCCCAATTTTGAAGGAATTCCTGCCAAGATGACGGATCCTGCCGTAGGTGCCTCTACATGAGCTTCGGGTAACCAAATATGAACTGGTACCATAGGCACTTTGACGGCGAAAGAGGCGAAAGAAGCAATCCATAGAAAGATTTGGCGCCGCTCACTAAATTCTGTGGTTAATGATATTTGTAAATCGGTGGTCCCTGTTTGGAGAAGAATCAACAGAATAGCTAATAGCATAAAAACAGATCCAAGTAAAGTATAAAGGAAAAACTGATATGCTGCCTTGATCTTTCTTTGTCTCGAACCCCATACCCCTATAATAATGGTAGAGTAAGGGGTGGCCCCAAAGCGGAATTGACCGGTGGTGGTTGGTCGAAGCTCCAGTAGGTAGCCACTCCCTTCTCAGGGAACCGTACGTGAGACTTCCGCATCATACGGCTCCGTCCCGAGCTTCCGTCGTCGGCCCTTGTCATTAGACCACTATCTATGCATGTATTTTCAGCCTGGACTCTCGAATCTTTTGCTTCTCGGGTGGTGGCGAACAATGCAGCTTGCGTTGCGGGAGATGCCCGCCCGTAGGGCCCGGCCCGCTTCTCGCCCGAAAGAACCGCTCACTAGCTAGCCGGACTAGTGGGGGGCCCTATCTGGAGACATACTGAAAACCATGCCTTTCGAACCGCCCGTCTTCCAAATAAAAAAATGGGCTCGTTGGGAAGAAAGATGGAGTGCGGCCCGTAGAGCACATGTAACGCACAGTCGGGTTGCTCACGCAGCGGATCTCTCTCTCTCTATATATCTGTAGATATATAGAGAGAGAGATGTGAAAGTCAGAGCCTTATGTTATGGCCGCCCCCCGACTTACGGCTTTACGCTACTACTACTGTGATGTGAGCGGTTCCAATTGGTTTTTGTTTCCCAATTATCCTGGCCGGAACTTGTATGCAGCACTTGTACGAAGGTGCATGCATAAAGGTTTTGAACTCTTTTCTTATCTGAATCTTAAAGAAAGGACCCTACCCTATTCTCGAACCCTCTACCGAGCTTAACCCTGCCCGCATTTCCGTTTGAAGGGGGCCAAAGAAATGTCTCCACCTGCTGCCA